AATCGATTGAATTATTGTTCAGATTGAAATGAATCAAGATTGATAAGGAGTTGGTTAATGATGTTTGAACATATACTTGTTTTGAGTGCCTATTTATTTTCTATTGGTATTTATGGATTGATCACAAGTCGAAATATGGTTAGAGCACTTATGTGTCTTGAACTTATATTAAATTCAATTAATATCAATTTTGTAACATTTTCTGATATTTTTGATAATCGTCAATTAAGAGGAGACATTTTCTCAATTTTTATTATAGCTATTGCAGCCGCTGAAGCAGCTATTGGACCGGCTATTGTTTCATCAATTTATCGTAACAGAAAATCAACTCGTATAAACCAATCAAATTTGTTGAATAAATAGTATCAATCATATAACTCTAAATTTGAATATTAATAAATTAATTCAAATCAACAGGTTTAATATCGGAAAGAAAGGTATAATCATGGTTGCAAAAACATAATAAATCAAAGTATTTTGGCCCTCATTCATAAATCAATTTGGAAGTTGATTGATTCTGATCACTCATTGATTCGTCTGGTATCTAACTAAAGGATTCATTCATAAGTTAGTTTACTCGACCGAAAATTTATGACCTTCAAAAATGTATAGATCCAATGTCACATTCAGTAAAGATTTATGATACATGTATAGGATGTACTCAATGTGTCCGAGCGTGCCCCACCGATGTATTAGAAATGATACCCTGGGACGGGTGTAAAGCTAAACAAATAGCTTCTGCTCCAAGGACCGAAGACTGTGTTGGTTGTAAGAGATGTGAATCCGCCTGCCCAACGGATTTCTTGAGTGTTCGGGTTTATTTATGGCATGAAACAACTCGCAGTATGGGTCTAGCTTATTGATACGTTCCATAAAATTCTATTTGAATCCATTTTACTTTTTTACTGACAAAACCCGTGCTCAATTTTAAGTATTTAAAATTGAGCACGGGTTTTCTGGCCCAAGTGTATCTTGTCTTTACCACGAACCACTTTCCTTGGTTAACAATAATTGTAGTTTTGCCAATATTTGCGGGTTACTTAATTTTTTTTCTTCCGCATAGAGGCAATAGAGTAATCCGTTGGTATACTCTATGTATATGTATTCTAGAACTTCTTCTAACGACTTATGCATTCTGCTATCATTTTCAATCGGATGATCCATCCGTCCAACTAGTGGAAGATTGTAAATGGATCGATTTTTTTGATTTCCATTGGAGATTAGGAATAGATGGACTCTCTATAGGACCCATTTTACTGACAGGGTTCATCACTACTTTAGCCACTTTAGCAGCTTGGCCAGTTACTCGAGATTCTCGATTATTTCATTTCCTGATGTTAGCAATGTACAGCGGACAAATAGGATTATTTTCTTCTCGGGACCTTTTACTTTTTTTCCTCATGTGGGAGTTAGAATTAATTCCGGTTTATTTACTTGTATCCATGTGGGGAGGAAAAAACCGTCTGTACTCAGCTACAAAATTTATTTTATACACTGCAGGAGGTTCTGTTTTTCTTTTAATGGGAGTTCTGGGTATAGGTTTATATGGTTCGACTGAAACAACATTAAATTTTGAAATATTAGCCAATCAGTCCTACCCTGTGGCTTTGGAAATAATATTTTATATTGGATTTTTTATTGCTTTTGCTGTCAAATTGCCAATCATACCTCTGCATACATGGTTACCAGATACCCACGGAGAAGCACATTATAGTACTTGTATGCTTCTAGCCGGAATCTTATTAAAAATGGGAGCATATGGGTTAGTTCGGATTAATATGGAATTATTCCCCCATGCTCATTCTATATTTTCTCCTTGGTTGATAATTGTAGGCGCAATGCAAATAATTTATGCAGCTTCAACATCTCTCGGTCAACGGAATTAAAAAAAAAAGATAGCCTATTCCTCTGTATCTCATATGGGTTTCATAATTATAGGAATTGGTTCTATCACCGATATGGGGCTCAACGGAGCCCTTTTACAAATAATCTCTCATGGATTTATTGGTGCTGCACTTTTTTTCTTGGCAGGAACGACTTATGATAGAACACGTCTTGTTTATCTTGACGAAATGGGCGGAATAGCTATCCCAATGCCAAAAATCTTCACAATGTTCAGTAGCTTTTCGATGGCCTCCCTTGCATTACCAGGTATGAGTGGTTTTGTTGCCGAATTAGTAGTATTTTTTGGACTAATTACTAGTCAAAAATATCTTTTAATGACAAAACTCCTAATTACTTTTGTAATGGCAATTGGAATTATATTAACTCCTATATATTTATTATCTATCTTACGTCAGATGTTCTATGGATATAAGATATTTAATGTTCCAAATTTTTATTTTTTTGATTTTGGACCACGAGAGTTATTTATTTCAATCTCTATTTTTTTACCCGTACTAGGGATTGGTATGTACCCTGATTTCGTTATTTCACTATCAGTTGAAAAGGTTGAAGTTATTCTATCTAATTCTTTTTATAGATAGTTTTTATTCATAAAAAAATGTTTGTTCTACAATGAAAACTTTTTTTTTTCTCTTCCATTAAGTCAAAAAATGGAGCTGTTGAGAACCCGGTGAATCAAATATGGTAGCGATTCGCCGGGTTCTCAACAGCTCATACAAAGTTTTTTTATCTGATATGATATGTGCTGTACACTTTTCTATTCCTATTTGTAATAACCCCTTTTTCAATTCAATTAGATGTTAATGTAAATGAACCATAACTATGAAGTCCTATTCCTAATAGATTCACCCCAAAATAGCATATCCAAATTATAAGAAACCCAATAGACGCCACAATTGCTGAATTCGTACCTTTCCATTTTATATTTGTTCGAGTATGCAAATAAATCGCGAACACGATCCAAGTAATAAAAGCCCAAGTTTCTTTTGGGTCCCAACTCCAATAGGATCCCCATGCTTCGTTAGCCCAGACTGCTCCAGAAAGAATTCCTATGGTTAAAAAGATAAATCCTAGACTAATAACCCGATAACTCCAATAATCCAATTGTTGACTCAATTGCGACCTATAATAATTCCTTGGAGAAAAAAAAGAAGTATTTTGTAAAACATTACTTCGTTCATTCATGTATTCGATTTCACCAAAGAAAAATGATTCATTAAAATTATTACTCGTAGAAAAAAACTTTTTATTTTTTCTAACTGTAATGACTAAAAGTGATACTGATAATAATGATCCACATAAAAGGGCCGCATAGCCTAATATCATCATACTTACGTGCATTATTAGCCACTCAGATTGAAGTGCGGGTACTAATATTGTGGATTCGTGTATTTCAGTTAAAAGACCTGAAGTAGCAAAGCCCTGGCTAAAAATAGCACTTGGACCAATTATGGTACTTAAAATATTTTTTTTTTTTTTGAAATACGGAACTATATGAATAATAGAAAAACTCCATGAAAGAAAGATTAAGGATTCATATAAATCACTTAGTGGAAAATGTCCCGAATAAATCCAACGAGTAATTAATAACCCCGTTATACAGAAAAAAGTCATTATCATGCCCTTTGCGGATGAATCATATAGCTTTCCGATTTCATCGAAAAAAAAGGTTATCAAATAAATTGTAATTAGAATTACAACGATCGAAAAAGAAATATGAGTTAATATATGCTCTAAGGTTGAAAATATCATAAAAATAGGAGTCCCTTAATTATAAAATGGAAATCGGAAATTAAATTTTTTATTTATTTTTATTTTTTATTTTTTTATTATAGGATCCATTTCCTTTTTTTATGAGATGACATGCCGCCACTCGGACTCGAACCGAGATGCTCTAGCACTGCTTCCTAAGAGCAGCGTGTCTACCGATTTCACCATAGCGGCTTGTCTTGAACTCATAATAGCCTGTGAATAAGCAATCGTCTAGATTTAAGAATTCAATTGGTAAAATATTTATTCAAATTACTGAATAAAAATTAGTTTAAATAGGTATTTGAAGGTTCATTATTTTCGTTTTAGTTTAATGTCTTAGTTTTATTGTGTATTTTATTTATATTCTACTCCACTTGAACTCTTGTAAAAGAAAATAGTCCTACTATGAATTATGAATTAAGGGATAGAACCGTCAAAAAAACATTTTTGGTTTAATGAATTGTTTAAAATGGATTTTATTTCAAAAAGTAAAACCAAAAAATCCATTTTTTCAATGAACAAAAAAAAAAAAGAATCTATTTTTGATCATTCAAAATTAACACATATTTATACAGAATATCTACACTAAGTGTTTTTGTGTGGATTTGTGGCGAGAGTTATATGAGATCTATATAGGAATTTATAGAAAATCCAAAAGTAATAAAGTTGCACAAATAAAGGAAAACCTCATTTTACAATTTACAAAACAAATAGGTTGATAGAAAAAATAATACTACCCGACTTGGAAATGAAAAAATATACTCAAAATAAATTTTAGCACCTTCGATTATTTTTATTTTTTTGTCAACAAAAAAAATACTTTTTTTTTTTCAATTCGGTAAGGTAAACGCAAAAATGAGTATTCTACATATTCTAAAAGCGGAATGGTTTCCATTTCCTATTGATTTCCTCTTGAGTTAATCAATAGGAAATGGAAATCAAGAATTTTATTTTTGAAATGAGTCAAAAATTGACTCAGGCCTATTTTAATTATTCCAACGTGTTATGTTTTATTACTTATTTTATTTGTTTGTCGCACAAAAAAACTTTTTGAATTTCCAGTAGAAAGAGATTTTCCTAAGGAAACCGCTTTTAATGCCGCGCGATACCCCTTCCTTTTCCAAAAATTTTTACGAATACGCTTTTTTGATGCAGAAGTACGTTTTTTTGGAACTGCCATTTAAATAAAAATTAAGAGATTACTCATTGTTATAGCTGGATGTGAAAGACATTTATTGTTCAAAAAAATCTGCGCTTTTCTAATTCATTATGTATTTATTTTTCTACATAATCTTTTTTTTTTTGAACCTAAAAGAATAGCATAGGGTAGGTAAAAGATATAG